GAATTATTCAAATTTTTATGTAAAAGGTTTATAGCTGGAGTTAACCATTTTGATAATATGTCCAAATATGCTCCTTCTTGATTGAAAGGAATTCCTAGGGATCCAACAAACAACGTAAATAGAACCAATACAAGTATAGGAAATAACATAGTATTATCTGATTCATAAGGATACAAAAAAAACTTCTTATTTACAAAACGGGTAATAGTAATAAAAGGTTGTGTGATGTTTCTTGCATTCTGATCAATTCGATACGTTTTTTTTGAAAAAAAAGAAGCAATCTCATGATTTTTCATTGTTAATAACGTTAATAAACGAAAACTTTTGTTAATAATTTTAGAATCTTCTTTACCCCATAGAGATATTGAATAGAAGGGGGTATTTTTTTTGCCACTGTAATTTTGAAAATGAACGTTTAAATGTCCTTCAAAAGTAAGTAAATAGATTCGAAACATATAAAATGCGGTTAATCCCGCTGTAAACCAAGCTATTATTGCTAAAATTGGTGAATACAACCAAGTATCGTTAAGAATTTCATCTTTGGACCAAAAACAAGCAAGAGGCGGAATACCACAAAGAGAAAGTGTACCTAATAAAAAAGCAATTTTGGTAATTGGGACATGCTTTGTTAAACCCCCCATAAAAACCATATTATGACTTTTATTTGGAGAATATCCAACAAGAGTTTCCATTGAATGAATAACGGATCCAGATCCTAAAAACAATAATGCTTTCGAATAAGCATGAGTAATCAAATGAAATAAAGCACTTCGATAAGACCCCATACCTAGAGCTAACATCATATAACCCAATTGAGACATTGTGGAATAGGCTAAACCCCTCTTAATATCTTTTTGAGCAAGGGCAAAAGTAGCTCCGAATAATATTGTTATTACTCCTACCAAAGAGATGAAATTCATTATGTGAGGGATGACTATGAAAAGAGGAAAAAGCCGAGCTACAAGAAAAATGCCCGCGGCTACCATAGTAGCAGCATGTATAAGAGCCGAAATAGGAGTAGGTCCCTCCATAGCATCTGGTAACCATACATGAAGGGGAAATTGTGCAGATTTAGCAACCGCACCGGCAAATAATAGAACGGCACACAAAGTAACAAATAAAAAATGGACTTCATTATGATTATTAGAAATCAAGTTATTGAATATTTTGAATAAATCTCGAAATTCAAAACTCCCTGTTATCCAATAAAAACCTAAAATTCCTAATAATAAACCAAAATCCCCAACACGGTTAGTTACAAATGCCTTTTGGCAAGCATTTGCCGCAACGGGCCGTGTGAACCAAAACCCTATTAATAGATATGAACACATTCCGACCAATTCCCAAAAAATATAAATTTGTATCAAATTAGAACTAGTAACTAATCCTAACATAGAAGTACTGAAAAAACTCATATAAGCGAAAAATCTCAAATATCCTTGATCATAAGACATATAATTATCACTATAAATAAGAACCATAATTCCAATAGTAGTGATTAATATTGACATAATAGAAGTAAGTGGGTCTATCAAGTAACCTAATTCTAAATAAAAATCATTATTGATGATCCAAGACCATACATATTGATAGATAGAACTGCCATTTATTTGCTGAATAGACAGATTGATCGAAAAAATCATGACTATACTTAACAAAAAAACACTTTGAAAAGCCCACATACGGCGAAGACTTTTTGTTGCCGACGGAAAAAGAAGAAGTCCCACTCCTATTAACACAGGAACCGGAAGTGGAAGGAAAGGTATTATCCACGCATATTGATATGTCTGTTCCATAAAAAAAGTTTTTTATTCTTAATTAATTGTTTCCGTTTTACCGGATCCTACCCCCTTTCAATTTCAAAACAAAAGGGGTCAATAAAAAAAATCAAGAGATGTACTAACTTAAAGATAATTTTAAGATTTTATATATTCTTACTTATTCTGAGTATTTCCAAAATACTTCAAATATTAAAATAAAGAAGTTACAATTGGGCAAATGATATGACCAACTTGCTCATAAAAAGCGATATTAACTAAGATTTTCTAAAAATAACGAAAATTTAAATTTTCATTATTATTAGATGACTTTATATTCATAAAGTAAGGATAAAAGATTACACGAAAAAAAGTACTTGATTCTGATATGAATCGATATGAATCATAGGATTCACTAAGTTAAAAAATTTGTACTAATCTCGCTTTTTAGTTAGTTTGTTCCAAATCATTAACTAGTTTCATTATGAAATTGATTTATTATTTTCCATTTCAATAAAAAACATTTATAGGAAACGCTATAATATCTAACATTTTATATAAGTTATATAAGATTTATTTTTCTATTTATCAAAAGGGGATAAAATCAAATTAATAAAAAAAAATCACTAAGATTTCTTTTACCAAACCATGTATCTTTTAACAGATTAATTACTTTAATGATTAGTTTGATTCTTATTTAAAAATAGAATTTGGGAGTATTCTTTCCTAAAGTTTGACCAATTAATAGAAAAAATTAAAGCTTTCATAAGGTTATGTATAAATGACATGTAGAAAAAAAATGGACAGAGCTCAAAGAGGAAGGTTTTTTTTAGATTATTTGTCTCACCAAATTAAATTTCTATAGTACAACAGCGGATTCTATAGAAATAGATGTGAATCATAAAGAACAACAAATAAAGATACGAATCAATAAAACCAGTCTTTCTTACGAATATTCTATGTATATATAAAAACTTTTTGTTGAAAAAAAATTAAATGCTATTTTTATAGTAAGATTTTGTATGATTTTCGCATATCTTTTATCTATATTTTTTTTTTGTTTTCTGAAGATAATATAATATTATCTAGAGAATAATTAGATAATGAATAGATTCTTTTTGACCAATAGATGTCTTTCACATCCAACTATAACAACGAGTAACCTCTTAATTTTTAAATGGCAGTTCCAAAAAAACGTACTTCTATATCAAAAAAGCGTATTCGTAAAAATATTTGGAAAGGGAAAGGATACTGGGCAGCCTTAAAAGCGTTGTCATTAGGGAAATCTCTTTCTACCGGAAACTCAAAAAGTTTTTTTGTGCGACAAACAAATAAGTCATAAAATAAAACATTGGAATAATCTGAATCAAAAAAAAGGCCCATTTAATTCGTAATAGGAAATTAACAAACCTGTTGTTTGTGGCTAATCGATATTAACTATAACTCGCTTCGCTGATAGGATATATATATATATATATATATATATAATAAGAATTCTTCGGTTTAGGGGGTGGTTAGTAAATTCTAAAAAACTCCTGAAAAAGGAATAAAGACAAGATACAGGGCTTGAGCCCTGTTTTAGTTTTTAGTATATTTTCTTGTTTTGGGGGGGAGGTGGGGAGTCTTTTTTCCCCATCAACCTATTTGTCACAATTACAATAATCGAAGTTTTTCTATATATAGAAATAGAAATATATAAAAAAGAAGGGTAACTAAAAGATATTTAGTTAAAATTAATACATCGTTGGAACTAATTTATTCTTTTATTTTTAAATTTTTTGTGTAACTTTCTGACTTTTTATTTCTCTGAATTAATCAATAACTAGGGGGTCGAACTTTTTAGTTTCAAGAGTTCGATTCTATTGAATTTAAACTACACCAAAGCACTAAGGTAAATAAAATCCATACCCCAAAATTTTTCGTTTTAATCTTTACTAAAAATATTTCATTGAGTTGACTCCTTAAATCTCGACGATTGACTATGAATAGGCTATTATGAATTCGAACAAGCCGCTATGGTGAAATCGGTAGACACGCTGCTCTTAGGAAGCAGTGCTAGAGCATCTCGGTTCGAGTCCGAGTGGCGGCAGACCTTCTTCTAAAATAGATACAATAGATTCTAAAATGAATTCAATTCCTGATTTATATTTCAGGATTCCTCCTTTTTAAAAATTTTATGATATTTTTAACTTTAGAGCATATATTAACTCATATTTCCTTTTCGATCGTTTCCATTGTAATTACAATTCATTTGATAACTTTATTATTAATAATCGATGAAATCATAAAACTAAATGATTCGTCAGAAAAGGGAATGATAGCTACTTTTTTATGTATAACCGTATTATTAGTCACTCGTTGGATTTATTCAGGGCATTTCCCACTAAGTGATTTATATGAATCATTAATCTTTCTTTCATGGAGTTTATCAGTTATTCATATAGTTCCGTATTTCAAAAAAAATAAAAGCCATTTAAGTACAATAACTACATCAAGTGTTATTTTTACCCAAGGCTTTGCTACTTCAGGTCTTTTAACTGAAATACATCAATCCGCAATATTAGTACCCGCTCTCCAATCCGAGTGGTTAATAATGCACGTAAGTATGATGATATTGGGCTATGCAGCTCTTTTATGTGGATCATTATTATCAGTAGCACTTCTGGTCCTTACATTTCGAAAAAAAATGAATCCTTTTTGTAAAAGGAATCGTTTATTAAAATTAAACGAGGCGTTTTCCTTTGGTGAAATACAATACATAAATGAAAGAAACAATATTTTAGGAAATGCTTCTTTTTTTTCTGCTAACAATTATTACAGGTCCCAATTGATTCAACAGTTGGATTATTGGAGTTATCGTGTGATTAGTCTAGGTTTTCTATTTTTAACCATGGGTATTCTTTCAGGAGCAGTATGGGCTAATGAAGCATGGGGGTCCTACTGGAATTGGGACCCAAAGGAAACTTGGGCATTTATTACTTGGATCATATTTGCGGTTTATTTACATACTCGAACCAATAGAAATTTACAGGTTGAAAATTCCGCAATTGTGGCGTCTATGGGCTTTATTATAATTTGGATATGCTATTTTGGGGTCAATCTATTAGGAATAGGGCTACATAGTTATGGTTCATTTACGTTAACGTCTAATTGAATTCAAGAAAGGTTCTTACCAATATAAAAATATAAAAAGAATACGTTGTTTGTATATAAAAAACTTTATATGAACCAGTGAGAACCATG